ATGCGCGCTCAAAGGCGTAAAACTTTAATTTTTGAACTGTTTCAAGCAAAGGCGCACTCTCCCCTTTTTTTGGATAGAGTCAAAAGACTCCCCCGCCTACCGTTTGATATATCCAAATTTTTTAAAGTTTTTTTTACAAATTGGACAGACAAGGGGATAGAATCCGAAATTGTCGAGTATATAGACGAAGAAGGAAAAAAAAAAAAAAATGAAAATAGTCTAAACGAGGAAGAAAGGCGGATGGAGATATCGGAGGGATGGGATAATATCATATGTGGGCACATAATAAGGGGATTCGCGTTAATAACTCAATCTATTCTTAGAAAATATATTGTATTGCCTTCATTGATAATAGCAAAAAATATCGGACGTATATTATTATTTCAATCTCCTGAATGGTTTGAGGATATACAGGAATGGGAGCGCGAAATGCATGTTAAATGTACCCATAATGGTATCCAAGTATCGGAAACAGAATTTCCAATAAATGGGTGGGCAGAGGGTATTCAGATAAAAATCTTATTTCCTTTCTACCTGAAACCTTGGCACATACGACCCTCTGATAGAAATCTAATCGAAGAGGAAAACCAAAAAGATGAGTTTTGTTTTTTAACAGTTTGGGGACGGGAAACTAACCTTCCTTTTGGTTCTCCCAGAATTAGAAAAGGAGATTCTTTTTTTGACCCCATTTTTAAGGAACTACAACCAAAAATAGAAAAATTAAAAAGGGCGTATTTAGATTTCTATTTATATTTATTAGGAAAAACCAAATTAGTTTTAAAAGAAACAAAAAAATTCATTATTGACATTATTGAAAGGTTAGTATTTATAACAAGAATACTAAAACAAAAAGTACTCTCAAAATTCAACCAAATTTTTAGATTAATAAAAGTATCAGACTCGAATGAAATTAAAAACGAAAAAGATTCTAGAAGCAGCAATCAAATAATTCATGAATCAGTTAGTCTATTTCAATCTCAAAATTGGAAAAATTATGCACTAATAAAAAGGGAGGATCTAACAGGTAGAACAAGGACAATTAAAAATAAAATAGAAAGAATTACAAAAGAAAAAAAAAAAATAACCCCATCCGGCGTATATATTAATCCTACCGAAAAAGGGTATAATGCTAAAAGATTCGAATGGACAACAAATATTTGGCAAATATTAAAAAGAAGAACTGTCCGATTAATCTCTCAATTAGATTGTTTTATAAAAATTTTCCTTGAAAAAGTATACATAGATATTTTTTTAGCTATTATTAATATTACCAGACTCAATATACAATTTCTTTTTGAATCGATAAAAAAAATGCCGGATAAGCCCATTAATGAAACAAAAGAAGAAAGGCTTAATAGAAAAAATAAAAATATAATTAACTTTATTTCAATTAATATTCTTAGAAATAGGAAAAATTTACATAGTTTTGGGGACTTATCCTATTTGTCACAAGCATATGTATTTTTTAAATTATCACAAACCCAAGTTAGTAACAAATTAAGATCTGTTTTTCAATATAATGGAATGTCTTTTTTTATTAAGGATGAAATAAAAGATTCCTTTGAAACACAAGGAATACTTGATTCTAAATTAAGTCATAAGAAACGCCCGGATAATAAATGGAAAAACTGGATAAGGGGACATTATCAATACAATTTGTCTCGTCTTAAAAGGTTTAGAAGGTGGAAAAAGATGAGAAATTTCATTAATCTACGTTATAGAAAAAAAAAAAAAAAAACCAAGCGGGATTCATATGAAAAAGTTCAGTCCATAAAGGGGGGTAATTCTAGGAATTCTAAAGTAGATTACTTAGTGAATCAAACAGTGAATCAAACAGACAATTTTCAAAAAAGCTCTAAATATGATCTGTTATCATATAAATCTATTAATTTGAATTATGAAAATAAGAGGGACTCGCCTATTTCTAAATCAAGCTCGCAAGTCCAATTAAAAAAGAACGAAGATATTTCTTATAAATCCAACACTCATAAAGAGAATTTTTCTGATATATATATATGGAGAAGTTTCCCTATTCCTATTAAGAATTATGAAAATATTAATTATACACAAAAAGATCGCGATAGAAAATATTTGGATTTTAATTTTCAAAACCCAAATTGGGATCTTAGACAACAACTTATTATTGAGTCCTACATCAGAATGGATATCACGAGTAATGAAAATACTCATATTGATACTAACAATTATCAATATCCAATTTTTGAAAAAATTGATAAAAAAAAGCTTGTTTATCTTAAAATTCCGCAAAAGCTCCAAACCAATTTACCAAAACCCCGAAAAGGTTTTTTGGATTGGATGGGAATGAATGAAGAAATACTAAAACGTCCCATCTCACACCTGGGACTTTTTTCCTTCCCAGAATTTGTCCTACGCTATAGTCTATATAAACTAAAACCGTGGGTTATACCAAGTAAAATCCTTCTTTTAAATTTGAATCTAAATGAAAATGATCTTAGTGAAAAGAAAAACATCGAAGGAAACCAAAAACAAAAAGGGGAATCCGTTTCAAATAAAGAAATAAAGAATCAAAATCGAAATCAAAAAGATCAAAAAGAAAAAGAATCGGTCGAAAGCAAAAGAGATCTTAGATCAAATGTACAAAAACAAGGGAATGCTGAATCTGTTCCTTCAACAAACCACGAAAAAGATATTGAAGACCCTTCCCCCCAAAAAATGAAAAAGAGAAAGAAAAGTAAGCTAGAAAAAGAAATAGATTTACTCCTAAAACCTTTTTTAGTTTTTCAAATTACCTCGCGCAGTACTTTGGCTAAAAGAATTATGAATAATATAAAAATATATTCTTTCCTGCTTGGACTGCCAAATCCACGAGAAATTACTATATCCTCGATTCGAGGAGGAGAAATGAGTTTGGATTTAATGTGTATTCGGAAGGATGTAAAGCTTATAGAATGGATCAAAAGCGCGTTCTTTATTATCGAACCCACACGCCTGTCTGTAAAAAATGATGGACAATTTATTATGTATCAAACCTTAGGTATTTTGTTGGTTCATAAGATTAAGCACCAAATTAATCAAGGATATAGAAAACAACCCTATGTTGATAAGAATGGTTTTGATTTACTTGTTCCCGAAACCATTTTATCGCATAGACGTCGTAGAGAGTTGAGAATTCTAATTTCTTTCAATTCAAAGACTTGGAATAAAAATCCAATATCTTCGACTGAGAACAATTGTAGTCAATCTTTGGATTTGGATAAAGAGAACCCTCTTAATCTTAATAAAGATAAGAATGAATTAATTAATTTCAAATTTTTTCTTTGGCCTAATTATCGATTAGAAGATTTAGCTTGTATGAATCGCTATTGGTTTGATACAAATAACGGCAGTCGTTTCAGTATGTTAAGGATACAGATGTATCCGCGGTTGAAAAGTCGTTGATAGCCCATTTTTCCTATATATGCTATACCCTACGGGGTATATGAAAGTAAAGAGATTGACACGCCCCACCTTCCATGCCATTCTAATATATAATACGAAGACTAAAACCGCTGAGGTATCAATTAGGCCTACAAATCAATTAACAAAATCTTCTTCATTTTAGGCCTAAATTATGCCATGCAAAAATGAACCCCCTTCCTTCTTTCTTCTTTTTTTCTTTTTCAGAATAAATTAAATTGAAACCTGGATGGATTAATATGACCTGGGTGGATTAATATGAGTTGATAAAATTAGGAGTTCATAAATAAATTCAGATTATTGTATATAACACATTAAAATTACTATCATTATTATTACTCATCGATAAAATCCGTATCTGTAAAAGTGGAAGAGGGAAAATCTTTTATGGTAAAAAGTGCATTCATTTCGGTTATTTCTGAAAAAGAAAGAAGGGGGTCGGTTGAATTTCAAGTATTCCGTTTTACCAATAAGATACGGAGACTTACTTCACATTTGGAAGTGCATAAAAAAGACTATTTATCTCAGAGAGGTTTGCGAAAAATTTTAGGAAAACGTCAACGGCTGTTGGCTTATTTGGCAAAAAAAAATAGAGCACGTTATAAAGAATTAATTGGTCAGTTGAGTATTCGAGAGGCAAAAACTCGTTAATTGGAAGAATCATTTTAAGTACTTTTTCCTATTTGGTATTTGGATAAACTTCTTTTCACTTTCAGCAATTCATGGAAAAATGAATGGGTAAAAAACTTATGACTGTACCAGCTACAAGAAAAGACCTTATGGTAGTCAATATGGGGCCTCACCACCCATCAATGCATGGTGTTCTTCGACTCATCGTTACTCTAGATGGTGAAGATGTTATTGACTGTGAGCCTATATTAGGTTATTTACACAGGGGGATGGAGAAAATTGCGGAAAATCGAACAATTATCCAATATTTGCCCTATGTGACGCGTTGGGATTATTTAGCTACTATGTTCACGGAAGCAATAACTGTAAATGGGCCCGAACTATTAGGAAATATTCAAGTACCTAAAAGAGCTAGTTATATCAGAGTCATTATGTTGGAGTTGAGTCGTATAGCGTCTCATTTGTTATGGCTTGGCCCTTTTATGGCAGATATTGGTGCACAGACCCCCTTCTTCTATATTTTTCGAGAAAGGGAATTGATATATGACTTATTCGAAGCAGCTACTGGTATGCGAATGATGCATAATTATTTTCGTATCGGAGGAATAGCTGCTGATCTACCTTATGGCTGGATAGAAAAATGTTTGGATTTTTGTGATTACTTTTCAACGGGGGTTGCTGAATATAAAAAGCTTATTACACGGAATCCTATTTTTTTAGAACGGGTCGAAGGCGTGGGCGTTATTCGCGGAGAAGAAGCACTAAATTGGGGTTTATCGGGCCCAATGCTACGGGCGTCCGGAATCCAATGGGACCTTCGTAAAGTTGATCATTACGAGTGTTACGATGAATTTGATTGGGAAGTTCAATGGCAAAAAGAAGGAGATTCGTTAGCTCGTTATTTAGTACGAATCGGTGAAATGACAGAATCAATAAAAATTATACAGCAGGCTCTGGAAGGAATTCCAGGAGGGCCCTACGAGAATTTAGAAATACGACGTTTTGATAGAGTAAAAGATTCCGAATGGAATGATTTTGACTATCGATTTATTAGTAAAAAACCTTCTCCAACCTTTGAATTGGCAAAACAAGAACTTTATGTGAGAGTTGAAGCCCCAAAGGGGGAATTGGGAATTTTTCTGATAGGAGATCTGAGTGTTTTTCCTTGGAGATGGAAAATTCGCCCGCCGGGTTTTATCAATTTGCAAATTCTTCCTCAGTTAGTTAAAAGAATGAAATTGGCTGATATTATGACGATATTAGGTAGCATAGATATCATTATGGGAGAAGTTGATCGTTAAAAATGATAATGGATACAACCGAAATACAAGCTATCAATTCGTTTTCCAGATTAGAATCCTTAAAAGAGGCCTATGGGATTATATGGCTACTTGTCCCGATTTTTACTCTTGTATTAGGAATCACAATAGGTGTACTCGTAATTGTTTGGTTAGAAAGAGAAATATCTGCAGGGATACAACAACGTATTGGACCTGAATACGCTGGTCCCTTAGGAATTCTTCAAGCTCTAGCAGATGGTACAAAACTACTTTTCAAAGAGAACCTTATTCCATCTAGAGGAGATGGTCGTTTATTTAGTATCGGACCATCCGTCGCAGTGATATCGATTTTACTAAGTTATTCAGTAATTCCTTTTGGATACCACCTTATTCTAGCCGATCTTGGTATTGGTGTTTTTTTATGGATCGCTATTTCAAGTATTGCTCCCGTTGGACTTCTTATGTCGGGATATGGATCAAATAATAAATATTCCTTTTTAGGTGGTTTACGCGCTGCTGCTCAATCAATTAGTTATGAAATACCATTAACTTTATGTGTATTATCAATATCTCTACGTGTGATTCGGTGTCGTCTAATTAGGTGAAATACTCAATTGTTCCTAGTTCTTTTCTTTCTAATTTCTGAGAAGAGGGTCAAGGTTAAATAATTTTTTCATCTTTTTTAGGCATCATTTGGGTTGATGAACTAAAGCAGATAGTTATATGAGTGAAAGAAAACGGCTTGCAAATTTGCAGTAAAAAGATTAAGTCTCATTTCCTATGTACAAGAATTAATTATTAATTAAAACTAAATAAAAGCAGGAGAGGCCGGTTGCCCCAAGATTGGTTGCTTAGTTATCATCACTTGAAGCGGGTTTAAATGGGAGGTTGAACAAAATTGAGTGGATGGTTAGAAAGACCAAAATACACAAAGGATTAGTAATGGATATTCTCTAAATAATTTAAGAGGATATTTCTGCCCATAAACGGAATTCGAATTGGGACTTTAAGTTAGTAGAAACGATCAAGAAGTACTACCCACGATTCCGACCTAGAGTATGTTCCTATCCACCAAGTAAGTAAATAACTATCAAGAACGAAGTAATCTTTTATTTGGAGTAAAATCCCTTTTATGAGAAAGGAGAATAGGAACGAAATAAAATAGAATAAAAAAATAACGAAATAAAATAGAATAAAATAATTAAAAAAATCCTTTTCTTCTATCTTTTCGTTAGTTAGAAAGAGAGAACTCTTGGTATGATTCATAAATTAATGGAATGTTGAATTCTTTTTCGTAATTGAAAAAAATAGGTTGAAATACCTATATGATGTTGTTACAAAAAGGTTTTTATTCAAGGATTAAGTTATTGATTAACAAACAAAAATGACATTCCTAAAAAGAAAAGATGAGATTAATTCAGAAGCACCTTTTTTTAATATATATAATATATATTAATAATATATATTATATTTTAAATAAAAAATATAGCAAACAGAATTCCGTTGGTCTAATTTGGGGAACTTGGGATAAGTTTTGACTCTATCCTACAAAAAAAAAAACAAAAAAAATATAAAGATAAAGATACATAATAATTAAATGTCCTTAGATTTATTTGTGACCCTTGAGGAGCCGTATGAGGTGAAAATCTCACGTACGGTTCTGTAATAGTGGTAAGAACAGCGATGTTCTAATCAACTATGATTATCTAACAGTTCAAGTACAGTTGATATAGTTGAAGCGCAGTCAAAATACGGCTTTTGGGGGTGGAATTTGTGGCGTCAACCTATAGGGTTTCTCATTTTTCTAATTTCTTCTCTAGCTGAGTGTGAGAGATTACCTTTTGATTTACCAGAAGCAGAAGAAGAATTAGTAGCAGGTTATCAAACCGAATATTCAGGTATCAAATTTGGTTTATTTTACGTTGCTTCATATCTGAATCTACTAGTTTCTTCGTTATTTGTAACAGTTCTTTACTTAGGAGGTTGGAATCTTTCTATTCCATACCTATTCGGTCCTAAAATTTTTGACATAAATATAAATAAAGTAGGTAAAGTTTTTGGAACAATAATCAGCATCTTTATTACATTAGCTAAAACTTATTTGTTCTTGTTCATTCCTATTGCAACAAGATGGGCTTTACCAAGGTTGAGAATAGACCAACTATTAAATCTTGGATGGAAATTTCTTTTACCTATTTCTCTAGGTAATCTATTATTAACAACTTCGTCCCAACTTCTTTCACTGTAAACAATTACAATATTCTATATTCACCATTTATCTCAAACAAGAGAAAGAAACAAGTCTACAATTTTTTTCTTTATACACATTCACGATATGTTTCCTATGCTAACTGAATTCACAAATTATGGTCAACAAACAATACGAGCTGCCAGATACATCGGTCAAGGTTTCGCGATTACCCTGTCTCACGCGAATCGTTTACCTATAACTATTCAATATCCCTACGAAAAACTAATCACGTCGGAACGTTTCCGGGGCCGAATTCACTTTGAATTTGATAAATGCATTGCTTGTGAAGTATGCGTTCGTGTATGTCCTATAGATCTACCCGTTGTAGATTGGAAATTGGAAAGTGATATTCGAAAGAAACGATTGTTTAATTACAGTATTGATTTTGGAATCTGTATATTTTGTGGTAATTGCGTTGAGTATTGTCCAACAAATTGTTTATCAATGACTGAAGAATATGAACTTTCGAGTTATGATCGTCACGAATTGAATTATAATCAAATTGCTTTGGGTCGGTTACCAACGTCAGTAATTGATGATTACACAATTCGCACAATTTCGAATTCGCCTCCAATATAAATCAAATATAAAATAGTTAAACTTAAACCTCTCAATTCAAAAAAATCCCCAATTAACAATTCAATTTAAAAATTAATTATTTATGAATATTAATTATTTATGAATAATAGTTAATTATTAATAATAATAATAATATTAATAATACTAATAATAATAATATTAATAATAAAAAAAATTTTAAATAACTGAAATTAACTATTAAGGTTTAGGTTGGATCTAGAAAATAAGGCTTTTCAAAAATAGTTTAAACTTGTCATTTAATTTTTATTCAAAATGTATTTCTATATTTATAGTTCTATATTTATAGAAATATTTATATTAGAGTAATATATATATTTTTTTTTCAAACTTTTTTCCAGATATTGAATGATTAGGGCTAATAATACTATATATATCAACCCGCCCGCACCTGTTCAAATTTTATTTATTTAATTAAGTTTAAGTTAAGAAGTATCAGAAAGATAAAAAAAGGGAGTTACTTCTTTTTTCCTGGTCAGGTCAATAAAATCATGAAATATTTCGATTTTTTTTATGGATTTACCCGGGCCAATGCATGATTTTCTTTTAGTCTTTCTGGGATCGGGTCTGATATTAGGAAGTCTAGGAGTAGTATTACTTCCCAATCCAATTTTTTCTGCCTTTTCGTTAGGATTGGTTCTTGTTTGTATATCCTTATTCTATATTCTATTGAGTTCTTATTTTGTAGCTGCCGCGCAACTACTTATTTACGTAGGGGCTGTAAATGTTTTAATTCTTTTTGCTGTGATGTTCATGAGTGATTCAGAATATTACAAAGATTCTCGCCTCTGGACTGTTGGGGATGGGGTTACTTCGGTGGTTTGTACAAGTCTTTTTATTTCACTAATTACTACTATTCCAGATACGTCATGGTACGGGATTATTTGGACTACAAGATCAAACCAGGTTCTAGAACAAGATTTGATAAGCAATAGTCAACAAATTGGAATTCATTTATCAACGGATTTTTTTCTTCCATTTGAACTCATTTCACTAATTCTTTTAGTTGCTTTAATAGGTGCAATTGCTGTAGCTCGTCAATAAAAAATCAGCAATTAAAATATTCCATGCTTGTTATATGTGATTCAATCAAATCAATTGAATTGTTATTTAGATTGAAATGAATGAGATTACTAAGGAGTTGCTTAATGATGCTCGAACATGTACTTGTTTTGAGTGCCTATTTATTTTCTATGGGTATCTATGGATTGATCACAAGTCGAAATATGGTTAGAGCCCTTATGTGTCTTGAACTTATATTGAATGCAGTTAATATCAATTTTGTAACATTTTCCGATTTTTTTGATAATCGTCAATTAAGGGGAGAAATTTTCTCAATTTTTGTTATAGCCATTGCAGCCGCTGAAGCAGCCATAGGGCTGGCTATTGTTTCATCAATTTATCGTAATCGAAAATCAACTCGTATTAACCAATCGAATTTGTTGAATAAGTAGTATTAATCAGAAGAATTCGAATATTCGTAAAGAAATGAAAATTTAAGGTATAATCTTCTCTGCAAAGGAAACATAAACAGAAGAAATCAAAGTATTTTGGCCCTTTCTTTTATAATAAAGCAGTCCAGAAGTAAGTTGATTAGAAAAATTCTGATAACTTGTTGATTTACCTGGTATCTAAATATAGGATTTGTTTAGAAGCTTACTAGGTCGAAAATTTATAACGTTTAAAAATGTATAGATCCAATGTCACATTCAGTAAAGATTTATGATACATGTATAGGATGTACTCAATGTGTCCGAGCCTGCCCCACCGATGTATTAGAAATGATACCTTGGGACGGCTGTAAAGCTAAACAAATTGCTTCGGCTCCAAGAACGGAAGACTGCGTTGGTTGTAAAAGATGTGAATCCGCCTGTCCAACGGATTTCTTGAGTGTTCGGGTTTATTTAGGGGCTGAAACAACTCGCAGTATGGGTCTAGCTTATTGATACGTTCCAATAAACTCTACTTGAATCCATTTTATTTATTTTTTTTTTTACCGACAAGACCCGTGCTCAAGATATTTTTATTTTTGAGCACGGGTCTTTCTGGTCCAAGCGCATCTTGTCTTTACCACGAATTTTTTTCCTTGGTTAACAATAATTGTAGTTTTTCCAATATCTGCGGGTTCATTAATTTTCTTTCTCCCCCATAGGGGAAATAGGGTAGTTCGGTGGTATACTATATGTATAGTTATTTTAGAACTACTTCTAACGGTGTATACATTCTGTTATCATTTCCAACCGGACGATCCATTAATTCAACTATTGGAGGATTATAAATGGATCCCCCTTTTTGATTTCCATTGGAGATTGGGAATAGATGGACTTTCTATAGGACCCATTTTACTAACGGGATTCATCACCGCCTTAGCTACTTTATCGGCTTGGCCTGTTACTCGAGATTCTAGATTATTTCATTTCCTGATGTTAGCAATGTACAGTGGTCAAATAGGATTATTTTCTTCTCGCAACCTTTTACTTTTTTTTCTCATGTGGGAGTTAGAATTAATTCCCGTTTATCTACTTCTATCCATGTGGGGGGGAAAGAAACGTCTGTACTCGGCTACAAAATTTATTTTGTACACAGCAGGGGGCTCCATTTTTCTCCTAATGGGAGTGCTGGGTATAGGTTTATATGGTTCTAATCAACCAACATTAAATTTTGAAACATCAGCTAATCAGCCGTATCCTGTGGTCTTAGAAATACTATTTTATATTGGATTTTTGATTGCTTTTGCTGTCAAATCGCCGATTATACCCCTACATACGTGGTTACCAGATACCCACGGAGAAGCACATTACAGTACTTGTATGCTTCTAGCTGGAATCTTATTAAAAATGGGAGCGTATGGACTGGCTCGTATCAATATAGAATTATTATCTCATGCCCATTATCTATTTTCCCCTTGGTTAGTGATAGTAGGCGCAATCCAAATAATTTATGCAGCTTCAACATCCCTTGGCCAACGGAATTTAAAAAAAAGAATAGCCTATTCTTCTGTATCTCATATGGGTTTCCTAATTATCGGAATTGGTTCTATAACTGATACAGGACTCAACGGAGCTCTTTTACAAATAATCTCTCATGGATTTATTGGTGCTGCACTTTTTTTCTTGGCAGGGACAACTTATGATAGAACACGCCTTATTTATCTTGACGAAATGGGCGGAATAGCTATCACAATGCCAAAAATATTCACCATGTTTAGTAGCTTTGCGATGGCTTCCCTTGCATTACCGGGTATGAGTGGCTTTGTTGCTGAATTGATAGTATTTTTTGGAATAATTACGAGTCACCAATTTTTTTTAATGCCAAAAATACTAATTACTTTTGTTATGGCAATTGGAATGATATTAACTCCTATTTATTCATTATCTATGTCACGTCAGATGTTTTATGGATATAAGCTTTTTAACGTTCCAAACTCTTATTTTTTTGATTCTGGACCCCGAGAGCTATTTCTTTCGATTTCCCTCTTTTTACCCGTACTGGGTATTGGTATGTACCCCGATCTCGTTCTTTCACTATCGGTTGACAAGGTTGAAGTTATGCTATCTAATTCTTTTTCTAAATAGTTTTTTGCTATTCATGATTTTAAAACCTTTCACTTTACAATGAAAAAGTTGTAGAATGAAAAAAGAGAACTTTTCCTTCTCGCAAATTTATAAAATTTATAGCTAAAAAAAAAAAAAGAATTTGAACCCAATATGGGCACGAACCATGCGAATGGAATATTGTATTTGATTCGCATGGTTCGTGCCCATTCGCGTAAATTTTTTTTTATATGTACTATAATGTGAATGTGTAGTGTTCGTAAGATACTTTCGTGAATTCAATTAGATGTTAATGTAAACGAACCATAACTATGTAGTCCTAGTCCTAATAGATTAACCCCAAAATAGCATATCCAAATTATAAGAAAGCCTATAGACGCTACAATTGCCGAATTTGCACCTTTCAGGTTTATATTTGTTCGAGTATGTAAATAAATCGCGAATACGATCCAAGTAATAAATGCCCAAGTTTCTTTTGGATCCCAATTCCAATAGGATCCCCAAGCTTCATTAGCCCATACTGCTCCTGACAGAATACCTATGGTTAAAAAAGAAAATCCTAGACTAATAATACGATAACTCCAATAATCCAATTGCTGAATTAATTGAGATCTGTAATAATTCTTACCCGAAAAAAAAGAAGTAGTTTGGAAAAGATTGCTTCGTTTATTCATGTATTCAATTTCACCACCGAAAAACGACTCTTTTATTAAAAGAGTACTTTTACAAAGAATCTTTCGGTTTTTTCGAAATGTAATGACTACAAGTGCTACTGATAATAATGATCCACATAAAAGGGACGCATAGCCCAATATCATCATAGTTACGTGCATTAATAACCACTCGGATTGAAGAGCGGGTACTAATATTGAAGATTGGTGTATTTGAGTTAAAAGTCCGGAAGTAGCAAAGCCCTGGGTAAAAATAGCACTTGAACCGGTTATTGTGCTTAATAAATTTTTCTTTTTTTTGAAATACGGAACTATATGAATAAGGGAGAAACACCACGAAAGGAAGATTAATGATTCATATAAATCACTTAGTGGAAAATGACCCGAATAAATCCAACGTGTAACTAATAATCCTGTTATACAGGAAAAACTAACTATCAGACCCCTTTCGGATGAATCATACAGTTGTACGATTTCATCTACGCAAAAAAGGGTTATTAAACGAATTGTAATTACGATTGAAACAATAGAAAGGGAAATATGAGTTAATATATGTTCTAAGGTTGAAAATATCATAAAAAAAAAGAAGAGTCTCTTAAATGGAAATTGGGAGTTGAATTGATTATAGGATCTATTTCGCTTTTTTAGAAGATGACATGCCGCCACTCGGACTCGAACCGAGATGCTCTAGCACTGCTTCCTAAGAGCAGCGTGTCTACCAATTTCACCATAGCGGCTTGTCTTGAACTTATAATAGCTTATAAATAAACAATCGTCGAGATTGAAGAAGCCAATTCAGTGCAATATTTTTATTTTCTTTTTCAGAAAAAATGCAAATTCAAAATAATACAAAATAATAAATAATAATAGGGATTAGAAGGTTCGTTATTTTAGTTTAGGGTCTTAGCCTCTTGGGGTTTTTCGGGTATTTTCTGTTCTCTTAGAATTGAACTCTTGTAACTAGAAAGAGAAAGTTCTACCCCAAAAATGGTTTTTGTTTTCATTTTTTAATGAACTTTTTTTTATCATTTTTTGAATTTCAGAAATTTACCATTCTATATTCTATACCATTCTATATTATATATAGTAATTCATAGAAATATATAAAAAAAGGTTAAGTAAGGTTAAATTGAATCTATTACTTTCAATAAAAATGAAATTCAAATAAAAAAATTATCCCCTTTTTTATAGATAGAGAAAAAGGGAGAAAAATATAAAATTTTTTATCGTAACTCTAACAAACAAATAGTTCGATGGGGAAAAACCCTCTCCCCATCTTGTAAATGAGAAAATCTACTAAAAAAAAAAAGAAGGATAAACCTCCTTTTATCTTGTATTTATGGGTTTGTCAACAAAAACAAGGAAACTTTTCTATTTTTAGAATTCAGTAAAAAGCTTAATTTATATATATATATTTTTTTTTTAATATAAAAGAAGGAATTTAGTGCTATTTCATATTGATTAGTTTAACTCAATAGGAAATTCAAAATTTTGTAGCAAATAGGAAATGGGTCAATTTCATTTTTCGAGTTCATTCGGATTATTGAAATTTTGAATTACTATTACTTATACTACTTATATACTACTTATACTTAAATTACTTAATTTGTTAATTTTTTTGTTGCACAAAAAAACTTTTTGAATTTCCTGTAGAAAGAGATTTCCCTAACGAAAAAGCTTTTAATGCTATCCAATATCCCTTCCTTTTCCAAATATTTTTCCGAATACGCCTTTTTGATGTAGAAATACGTTTTTTTGGAACGGCCATTTAAGATAAAAAGGATTACTTATTGTTTTCGTTGGATGTGAAAGACATCTATTGGTCAAACCTAATCCTTCTTTACTTTTTTTTGTATTCTATTTATTCTTATTCTTGAATTAATATTCTTTTCGGAAAAAAGAAAGCTAGGGGGGGAAGATATATGAAAATCGCATTTAGAAAAAAATATTTCGCGTACTCTAAATACTATAAATTCTAAATACTATAAATAGCTAAATAGAGAAAGAGCGAAGATATGTGATTTTTTTTTCCATAGAATCGCTGTAAAATAGTTTTTATTCATTCGATTGATTACTATCTTTATTTGATATTCTTTCTCATTAAAGTCTATATCTATAGAATCTGTTACACCGTAGGAATCAAATGAAATCTTAATAAAAAAGAAATAAATAAATAAATAAAGAAAGTTAAGAATAAGTAAATAAGTATAAGTTAAGTATAAGTAAGAAAAGTAATAAAAAAAATTAGTTTAATTTAGTTCATAGCTTGCCTTTTTTGACTCCTTTAAAAAAGGAAAGATCCAGTCAATAAATTAGGAAATTCAAAAAGCTTTTTATGCAACAGACATATCAATACGGGTGCCTCATACTCTTCATCCCACTTTCAGTTGCTATATTACTAGGGGTGGGGCTTCTTCTTTTTCCGACGGCAACAAAAAAGTTTCGCCGCATGTGGTCTTTTCATAGTGTTTTATTGTTAAGTATAGTTATGATTTTTTCAATGAATCTGTCTATTCAGCAAATAAATAGCAATTATAGCTATCAATATGTATGGTCTTGGATCATTACTAACGATTTTTCTTTAGAATTCGGATATTTGATAGATCCACTTACTTCTATTATGTCAATGTTAATCACTACTGTTGGAATTTTTGTTCTTATTTATAGTGATAATTATATGGCTCATGATCAAGGATATTTGATATTTTTTGCTTATATGAGTTTTTTCAGTACTTCCATGTTAGGATTAGTTACTAGTTCGAATTTGATACAAATTTATATTTTTTGGGAATTGGTCGGAATGTGTTCCTATTTATTAATAGGATTTTGGTCCACACGACCTCTTGCAGCAAATGCTTGCCAAAACGCTTTTGTAACAAATCGTGTAGGGGATTTTGGTTTATTATTAGGAATTTTAGGTTTTTATTGGATAACGGGTAGTTTCGAATTTCAAGATTTATTCGAAATATTCAATGACTTAATTTCTAATAACGAGGTAAATTTTTTATTTGTTACTTTGTGTGCTACTCTGTTATTTGGCGGTGCTGTTGCTAAATCTGCACAATTTCCCCTTCATGTATGGTTGCCTGATGCTATGGAAGGGCCTACTCCGATTTCCGCCCTTATACACGCTGCTACTATGGTAGCGGCAGGAATTTTTCTTGTAGCTCGTCTTCTTCCTCTTTTCATAGTTATACCTTCCATAATGAATTTAATCTCGTTAATAGGAATAATAACTGTCTTATTAGGAGCTACTTTAGCTCTTGCTCAAAAAGACATTAAGAGAGGTTTAGCTTATTCTACAATGTCCCAATTGGGTTATATAATGTTAGCTCTTGGTATGGGGTCTTACCGAAGCGCTTTATTTCATTTGATTACTCATGCCTATTCCAAAGCATTGTTATTTTTAGGATGTGGATCTGTTATTCATTCAATGGAAGGGATTGTTGGCTATTCTCCCTATAAAAGTCAGAATATGATTCTTATGGGAGGTTTAAGAAAACATGTACCAATTACCAAAAATGCTTTTTTATTAGGTACACTCTCTCTGTGTGGTATTCCGCCTTTGGCTTGTTTTTGGTCCAAAGATGAAATTCTTAATGATACTTGGTTGTATTCGACGATTTTTGCAATAATAGCCTGGGTTACTGTCGGATTAACCGCATTTTATATGTTTCGGATATATTTACTTACTTTTGAGGGACATTTAAATGTTTATTTTACAAATAATAGTGGCAAACAAAAAATACCTTTCTATTCAATATCTCTATGGGGTAGGGGGGTTTCAAAAAAAATTAATAAAAAAGTTCGTTTATTAGCAATGACTGATGATAAAAGTTTTTCCTTTTTTTCAAAAAGAACATATCGAATTGATGATAATGGTAGAAATATGACACGACCATTTTTTACTATTCCTCGTTTTGAGAATAAAAAACTGGATTCTTATCCTTATGAATCAGACAATAATATGTTATTACCTCTACTTGTATTGGGACTATTTACTCTGTTCGTTGGGTTTATAGGAATTCCTTTTAATCAAGAGGGAGTCGATGCTGATATATTATCTAAATGGTTAACTCCGTCGATCAATCTTTTGCATAAAAAGTTGACTAATTCGACCAATTGGTATGAATTTCTCAAAGATTCAATTTTTTCAGTCAGTATAGGTTATTTAGGAATATTTATAGCATCTTTTTTATATAAATCTCCTTATTCCTCTTTATTAAATTTGGATTTAAGAAATTCAACTCTTAAAGGGTTCCCTAGCGGCCCTCTTTCGGAGAAAATGCTAAATGGCATATATTGTTGGTCATATAATCGCGCTTATATAGATTCTTTTTATAAAAGATCACTAACTGGGGGGACTAGAGCATTGGCAGAATTAACTCATTTTTTTGATCGGCGAGTAATTGATGGAATTACGAATGGAGTTGGTTTTCTTAGTTTCTTTATAGGAGAAGTTCTCAAATATGTAGGGGGCGGACGTATCTCTTCGTATCTTTTCTTCTATTTATCGTATGTATTCTTTTGTTTTTTAATTTTTTTTATTACTTTTCTTACTTATACTTAACTTATACTTATTTACTTATTCTTAACTTTCTTTATTTATTTATTTATTTCTTTTTTATTAAGATTTCATTTGATTCCTACGGTGTAACAGATTCTATAGATATAGACTTTAATGAGAAAGAATATCAAATAAAGATAGTAATCAATCGAATGAATAAAAACTATTTTACAGCGATTCTATGGAAAAAAAAATCACATATCTTCGCTCTTTCTCTATTTAGCTATTTATAGTATTTAGAATTTATAGTATTTAGAGTACGCGAAATATTTTTTTCTAAATGCGATTTTCATATATCTTCCCCCCCTAGCTTTCTTTTTTCCGAAAAGAATATTAATTCAAGAATAAGAATAAATAGAATACAAAAAAAAGTAAAGAAGGATTAGGTTTGACCAATAGATGTCTTTCACATCCAACGAAAACAATAAGTAATCCTTTTTATCTTAAATGGCCGTTCCAAAAAAACGTATTTCTACATCAAAAAGGCGTATTCGGAAAAATATTTGGAAAAGGAAGGGATATTGGATAGCATTAAAAGCTTTTTCGTTAGGGAAATCTCTTTCTACAGGAAATTCAAAAAGTTTTTTTGTGCAACAAAAAAATTAACAAATTAAGTAATTTAAGTATAAGTAGTATATAAGTAGTATAAGTAATAGTAATTCAAAATTTCAATAATCCGAATGAACTCGAAAAATGAAATTGACCCATTTCCTATTTGCTACAAAATTTTGAATTTCCTATTGAGTTAAACTAATCAATATGAAATAGCACTAAATTCCTTCTTTTATATTAAAAAAAAAATATATATATATAAATTAAGCTTTTTACTGAATTCTAAAAATAGAAAAGTTTCCTTGTTTTTGTTGACAAACCCATAAATACAAGATAAAAGGAGGTTTATCCTTCTTTTTTTTTTTAGTAGATTTTCTCATTTACAAGATGGGGAGAGGGTTTTTCCCCATCGAACTATTTGTTTGTTAGAGTTACGATAAAAAATTTTATATTTTTCTCCCTTTTTCTCTATCTATAAAAAAGGGGATAATTTTTTTATTTGAATTTCATTTTTATTGAAAGTAATAGATTCAATTTAACCTTACTTAACCTTTTTTTATATATTTCTATGAATTACTATATATAATATAGAATGGTATAGAATATAGAATGGTAAATTTCTGAAATTCAAAAAATGATAAAAAAAAGTTCATTAAAAAATGAAAACAAAAACCATTTTTGGGGTAGAACTTTCTCTTTCTAGTTACAAGAGTTCAATTCTAAGAGAACAGAAAATACCCGAAAAACCCCAAGAGGCTAAGACCCTAAACTAAAATAACGAACCTTCTAATCCCTATTATTATTTATTATTTTGTATTATTTTGAATTTGCATTTTTTCTGAAAAAGAAAATAAAAATATTGCACTGAATTGGCTTCTTCAATCTCGACGATTGTTTATTTATAAGCTATTATAAGTTCAAGACAAGCCGCTATGGTGAAATTGGTAGACACGCTGCTCTTAGGAAGCAGTGCTAGAGCATCTCGGTTCGAGTCCGAGTGGCGGCATGTCATCTTCTAAAAAAGCGAAATAGATCCTATAATCAATTCAACTCCCAATTTCCATTTAAGAGACTCTTCTTTTTTTTTATGATATTTTCAACCTTAGAACATATATTAACTCATATTTCCCTTTCTATTGTTTCAATCGTAATTACAATTCGTTTAATAACCCTTTTTTGCGTAGATGAAATCGTACAACTGTATGATTCATCCGAAAGGGGTCTGATAGTTAGTTTTTCCTGTATAACAGGATTATTAGTTACACGTTGGATTTATTCGGGTCATTTTCCACTAAGTGATTTATATGAATCATTAATCTTCCTTTCGTGGTGTTTCTCCCTTATTCATATAGTTCCGTATTTCAAAAAAAAGAAAAATTTATTAAGCACAATAACCGGTTCAAGTGCTATTTTTACCCAGGGCTTTGCTACTTCCGGACTTTTAACTCAAATACACCAATCTTCAATATTAGTACCCGCTCTTCAATCCGAGTGGTTATTAATGCACGTAACTATGATGATATTGGGCTATGCGTCCCTTTTATGTGGATCATTATTATCAGTAGCACTTGTAGTCATTACATTTCGAAAAAACCGAAAGATTCTTTGTAAAAGTACTCTTTTAATAAAAGAGTCGTTTTTCGGTGGTGAAATTGAATACATGAATAAACGAAGCAATCTTTTCCAAACTACTTCTTTTTTTTCGGGTAAGAATTATTACAGATCTCAATTAATTCAGCAATTGGATTATTGGAGTTATCGTATTATTAGTCTAGGATTTTCTTTTTTAACCATAGGTATTCTGTCAGGAGCAGTATGGGCTAATGAAGCTTGGGGATCCTATTGGAATTGGGATCCAAAAGAAACTTGGGCATTTATTACTTGGATCGTATTCGCGATTTATTTACATACTCGAACAAATATAAACCTGAAAGGTGCAAATTCGGCAATTGTAGCGTCTATAGGCTTTCTTATAATTTGGATATGCTATTTTGGGGTTAATCTATTAGGACTAGGACTACATAGTTATGGTTCGTTTACATTAACATCTAATTGAATTCACGAAAGTATCTTACGAACACTACACATTCACATTATAGTACATATAAAAAAAAATTTACGCGAATGGGCACGAACCATGCGAATCAAATACAATATTCCATTCGCATGGTTCGTGCCCATATTGGGTTCAAATTCTTTTTTTTTTTTTAGCTATAAATTTTATAAATTTGCGAGAAGGAAAAGTTCTCTTTTTTCATTCTACAACTTTTTCATTGTAAAGTGAAAGGTTTTAAAATCATGAATAGCAAAAAACTATTTAGAAAAAGAATTAGATAGCATAACTTCAACCTTGTCAACCGATAGTGAAAGAACGAGATCGGGGTACATACCAATACCCAGTACGGGTAAAAAGAGGGAAATCGAAAGAAATAGCTCTCGGGGTCCAGAATCAAAAAAATAAGAGTTTGGAACGTTAAAAAGCTTATATCCATAAAACATCTGACGTGACATAGATAATGAATAAATAGGAGTTAATATCATTCCAATTGCCATAACAAAAGTAATTAGTATTTTTGGCATTAAAAAAAATTGGTGACTCGTAATTATTCCAAAAAATACTATCAATTCAGCAACAAAGCCACTCATACCCGGTAATGCAAGGGAAGCCATCGCAAAGCTACTAAACATGGTGAATATTTTTGGCATTGTGATAGCTATTCCGCCCATTTCGTCAAGATAAATAAGGCGTGTTCTATCATAAGTTGTCCCTGCCAAGAAAAAAAGTGCAGCACCAATAAATCCATGAGAGATTATTTGTAAAAGAGCTCCGTTGAGTCCTGTATCAGTTATAGAACCAATTCCGATAATTAGGAAACCCATATGAGATACAGAAGAATAGGCTATTCTTTTTTTTAAATTCCGTTGGCCAAGGGATGTTGAAGCTGCATAAATTATTTGGATTGCGCCTACTATCACTAACCAAGGGGAAAATAGATAATGGGCATGAGATAATAATTCTATATTGATACGAGCCAGTCCATACGCTCCCATTTTTAATAAGATTCCAGCTAGAAGCATACAAGTACTGTAATGTGCTTCTCCGTGGGTATCTGGTAACCACGTATGTAGGGGTATAATCGGCGATTTGACAGCAAAAGCAATCAAAAATCCAATATAAAATAGTATTTCTAAGACCACAGGATACGGCTGATTAGCTGATGTTTCAAAATTTAATGTTGGTTGATTAGAACCATATAAACCTATACCCAGCACTCCCATTAGGAGAAAAATGGAGCCCCCTGCTGTGTACAAAATAAATTTTGTAGCCGAGTACAGACGTTTCTTTCCCCCCCACATGGATAGAAGTAGATAAACGGGAATTAATTCTAACTCCCACATGAGAAAAAAAAGTAAAAGGTTGCGAGAAGAAAATAATCCTATTTGACCACTGTACATTGCTAACATCAGGAAATGAAATAATCTAGAATCTCGAGTAACAGGCCAAGCCGATAAAGTAGCTAAGGCGGTGATGAATCCCGTTAGTAAAATGGGTCCTATAGAAAGTCCATCTATTCCCAATCTCCAATGGAAATCAAAAAGGGGGATCCATTTATAATCCTCCAATAGTTGAATTAATGGATCGTCCGGTTGGAAATGATAACAGAATGTATACACCGTTAGAAGTAGTTCTAAAATAACTATACATATAGTATACCACCGAACTACCCTATTTCCCCTATGGGGGAGAAAGAAAATTAATGAACCCGCAGATATTGGAAAAACTACAATTATTGTTAACCAAGGAAAAAAATTCGTGGTAAAGACAAGATGCGCTTGGACCAGAAAGACCCGTGCTCAAAAATAAAAATATCTTGAGCACGGGTCTTGTCGGTAAAAAAAAAAATAAATAAAATGGATTCAAGTAGAGTTTATTGGAACGTATCAATAAGCTAGACCCATACTGCGAGTTGTTTCAGCCCCTAAATAAACCCGAACACTCAAGAAATCCGTTGGACAGGCGGATTCACATCTTTTACAACCAACGCAGTCTTCCGTTCTTGGAGCCGAAGCAATTTGTTTAGCTTTACAGCCGTCCCAAGGTATCATTTCTAATACATCGGTGGGGCAGGCTCGGACACATTGAGTACATCCTATACATGTATCATAAATCTTTACTGAATGTGACATTGGATCTATACATTTTTAAACGTTATAAATTTTCGACCTAGTAAGCTTCTAAACAAATCCTATATTTAGATACCAGGTAAATCAACAAGTTATCAGAATTTTTCTAATCAACTTACTTCTGGACTGCTTTATTATAAAAGAAAGGGCCAAAATACTTTGATTTCTTCTGTTTATGTTTCCTTTGCAGAGAAGATTATACCTTAAATTTTCATTTCTTTACGAATATTCGAATTCTTCTGATTAATACTACTTATTCAACAAATTCGATTGGTTAATACGAGTTGATTTTCGATTACGATAAATTGATGAAACAATAGCCAGCCCTATGGCTGCTTCAGCGGCTGCAATGGCTATAACAAAAATTGAGAAAATTTCTCCCCTTAATTGACGATTATCAAAAAAATCGGAAAATGTTACAAAATTGATATTAACTGCATTCAATATAAGTTCAAGACACATAAGGGCTCTAACCATATTTCGACTTGTGATCAATCCATAGATACCCATAGAAAATAAATAGGCACTCAAAACAAGTACATGTTCGAGCATCATTAAGCAACTCCTTAGTAATCTCATTCATTTCAATCTAAATAACAATTCAATTGATTTGATTGAATCACATATAACAAGCATGGAATATTTTAATTGCTGATTTTTTATTGACGAGCTACAGCAATTGCACCTATTAAAGCAACTAAAAGAATTAGTGAAATGAGTTCAAATGGAAGAAAAAAATCCGTTGATAAATGAATTCCAATTTGTTGACTATTGCTTATCAAATCTTGTTCTAGAACCTGGTTTGATCTTGTAGTCCAAATAATCCCGTACCATGACGTATCTGGAATAGTAGTAATTAGTGAAATAAAAAGACTTGTACAAACCACCGAAGTAACCCCATCCCCAACAGTCCAGAGGCGAGAATCTTTGTAATATTCTGAATCACTCATGAACATCACAGCAAAAAGAATTAAAACATTTACAGCCCCTACGTAAATAAGTAGTTGCGCGGCAGCTACAAAATAAGAACTCAATAGAATATAGAATAAGGATATACAAACAAGAACCAATCCTAACGAAAAGGCAGAAAAAATTGGATTGGGAAGTAATACTACTCCTAGACTTCCTAATATCAGACCCGATCCCAGAAAGACTAAAAGAAAATCATGCATTGGCCCGGGTAAATCCATAAAAAAAATCGAAATATTTCATGATTTTATTGACCTGACCAGGAAAAAAGAAGTAACTCCCTTTTTTTATCTTTCTGATACTTCTTAACTTAAACTTAATTAAATAAATAAAATTTGAACAGGTGCGGGCGGGTTGATATATATAGTATTATTAGCCCTAATCATTCAATATCTGGAAAAAAGTTTGAAAAAAAAATATATATATTACTCTAATATAAATATTTCTATAAATATAGAACTATAAATATAGAAATACATTTTGAATAAAAATTAAATGACAAGTTTAAACTATTTTTGAAAAGCCTTATTTTCTAGATCCAACCTAAACCTTAATAGTTAATTTCAGTTATTTAAAATTTTTTTTATTATTAATATTATTATTATTAGTATTATTAATATTATTATTATTATTAATAATTAACTATTATTCATAAATAATTAATATTCATAAATAATTAATTTTTAAATTGAATTGTTAATTGGGGATTTTTTTGAATTGAGAGGTTTAAGTTTAACTATTTTATATTTGATTTATATTGGAGGCGAATTCGAAATTGTGCGAATTGTGTAATCATCAATTACTGACGTTGGTAACCGACCCAAAGCAATTTGATTATAATTCAATTCGTGACGATCATAACTCGAAAGTTCATATTCTTCAGTCATTGATAAACAATTTGTTGGACAATACTCAACGCAATTACCACAAAATATACAGATTCCAAAATCAATACTGTAATTAAACAATCGTTTCTTTCGAATATCACTTTCCAATTTCCAATCTACAACGGGTAGATCTATAGGACATACACGAACGCATACTTCACAAGCAATGCATTTATCAAATTCAAAGTGAATTCGGCCCCGGAAACGTTCCGACGTGATTAGTTTTTCGTAGGGATATTGAATAGTTATAGGTAAACGATTCGCGTGAGACAGGGTAATCGCGAAACCTTGACCGATGTATCTGGCAGCTCGTATTGTTTGTTGACCATAATTTGTGAATTCAGTTAGCATAGGAAACATATCGTGAATGTGTATAAAGAAAAAAATTGTAGACTTGTTTCTTTCTCTTGTTTGAGATAAATGGTGAATATAGAATATTGTAATTGTTTACAGTGAAAGAAGTTGGGACGAAGTTGTTAATAATAGATTACCTAGAGAAATAGGTAAAAGAAATTTCCATCCAAGATTTAATAGTTGGTCTATTCTCAACCTTGGTAAAGCCCATCTTGTTGCAATAGGAATGAACAAGAACAAATAAGTTTTAGCTAATGTAATAAAGATGCTGATTATTGTTCCAAAAACTTTACCTACTTTATTTATATTTATGTCAAAAATTTTAGGACCGAATAGGTATGGAATAGAAAGATTCCAACCTCCTAAGTAAAGAACTGTTACAAATAACGAAGAAACTAGTAGATTCAGATATGAAGCAACGTAAAATAAACCAAATTTGATACCTGAATATTCGGTTTGATAACCTGCTACTAATTCTTCTTCTGCTTCTGGTAAATCAAAAGGTAATCTCTCACACTCAGCTAGAGAAGAAATTAGAAAAATGAGAAACCCTATAGGTTGACGCCACAAATTCCACCCCCAAAAGCCGTATTTTGACTGCGCTTCAACTATATCAACTGTACTTGAACTGTTAGATAATCATAGTTGATTAGAACATCGCTGTTCTTACCACTATTACAGAACCGTACGTGAGATTTTCACCTCATACGGCTCCTCAAGGGTCACAAATAAATCTAAGGACATTTAATTATTATGTATCTTTATCTTTATATTTTTTTTGTTTTTTTTTTTGTAGGATAGAGTCAAAACTTATCCCAAGTTCCCCAAATTAGACCAACGGAATTCTGTTTGCTATATTTTTTATTTAAAATATAATATATATTATTAATATATATTATATATATTAAAAAAAGGTGCTTCTGAATTAATCTCATCTTTTCTTTTTAGGAATGTCATTTTTGTTTGTTAATCAATAACTTAATCCTTGAATAAAAACCTTTTTGTAACAACATCATATAGGTATTTCAACCTATTTTTTTCAATTACGAAAAAGAATTCAACATTCCATTAATTTATGAATCATACCAAGAGTTCTCTCTTTCTAACTAACGAAAAGATAGAAGAAAAGGATTTTTTTAATTATTTTATTCTATTTTATTTCGTTATTTTTTTATTCTATTTTATTTCGTTCCTATTCTCCTTTCTCATAAAAGGGATTTTACTCCAAATAAAAGATTACTTCGTTCTTGATAGTTATTTACTTACTTGGTGGATAGGAACATACTCTAGGTCGGAATCGTGGGTAGTACTTCTTGATCGTTTCTACTAACTTAAAGTCCCAATTCGAATTCCGTTTATGGGCAGAAATATCCTCTTAAATTATTTAGAGAATATCCATTACTAATCCTTTGTGTATTTTGGTCTTTCTAACCATCCACTCAATTTTGTTCAACCTCCCATTTAAACCCGCTTCAAGTGATGATAACTAAGCAACCAATCTTGGGGCAACCGGCCTCTCCTGCTTTTATTTAGTTTTAATTAATAATTAATTCTTGTACATAGGAAATGAGACTTAATCTTTTTACTGCAAATTTGCAAGCCGTTTTCTTTCACTCATATAACTATCTGCTTTAGTTCATCAACCCAAATGATGCCTAAAAAAGATGAAAAAATTATTTAACCTTGACCCTCTTCTCAGAAATTAGAAAGAAAAGAACTAGGAACAATTGAGTATTTCACCTAATTAGACGACACCGAATCACACGTAGAGATATTGATAATACACATAAAGTTAATGGTATTTCATAACTAATTGATTGAGCAGCAGCGCGTAAACCACCTAAAAAGGAATATTTATTATTTGATCCATATCCCGACATAAGAAGTCCAACGGGAGCAATACTTGAAATAGCGATCCATAAAAAAACACCAATACCAAGATCGGCTAGAATAAGGTGGTATCCAAAAGGAATTACTGAATAACTTAGTAAAATCGATATCACTGCGACGGATGGTCCGATACTAAATAAACGACCATCTCCTCTAGATGGAATAAGGTTCTCTTTGAAAAGTAGTTTTGTACCATCTGCTAGAGCTTGAAGAATTCCTAAGGGACCAGCGTATTCAGGTCCAATACGTTGTTGTATCCCTGCAGATATTTCTCTTTCTAACCAAACAATTACGAGTACACCTATTGTGATTCCTAATACAAGAGTAAAAATCGGGACAAGTAGCCATATAATCCCATAGGCCTCTTTTAAGGATTCTAATCTGGAAAACGAATTGATAGCTTGTATTTCGGTTGTATCCATTATCATTTTTAACGATCAACTTCTCCCATAATGATATCTATGCTACCTAATATCGTCATAATATCAGCCAATTTCATTCTTTTAACTAACTGAGGAAGAATTTGCAAATTGATAAAACCCGGCGGGCGAATTTTCCATCTCCAAGGAAAAACACTCAGATCTCCTATCAGAAAAATTCCCAATTCCCCCTTTGGGGCTTCAACTCTCACATAAAGTTCTTGTTTTGCCAATTCAAAGGTTGGAGAAGGTTTTTTACTAATAAATCGATAGTCAAAATCATTCCATTCGGAATCTTTTACTCTATCAAAACGTCGTATTTCTAAATTCTCGTAGGGCCCTCCTGGAATTCCTTCCAGAGCCTGCTGTATAATTTTTATTGATTCTGTCATTTCACCGATTCGTACTAAATAACGAGCTAACGAATCTCCTTCTTTTTGCCATTGAACTTCCCAATCAAATTCATCGTAACACTCGTAATGATCAACTTTACGAAGGTCCCATTGGATTCCGGACGCCCGTAGCATTGGGCCCGATAAACCCCAATTTAGTGCTTCTTCTCCGCGAATAACGCCCACGCCTTCGACCCGTTCTAAAAAAATAGGATTCCGTGTAATAAGCTTTTTATATTCAGCAACCCCCGTTGAAAAGTAATCACAAAAATCCAAACATTTTTCTATCCAGCCATAAGGTAGATCAGCAGCTATTCCTCCGATACGAAAATAATTATGCATCATTCGCATACCAGTAGCTGCTTCGAATAAGTCATATATCAATTCCCTTTCTCGAAAAATATAGAAGAAGGGGGTCTGTGCACCAATATCTGCCATAAAAGGGCCAAGCCATAACAAATGAGACGCTATACGACTCAACTCCAACATAATGACTCTGATATAACTAGCTCTTTTAGGTACTTGAATATTTCCTAATAGTTCGGGCCCATTTACAGTTATTGCTTCCGTGAACATAGTAGCTAAATAATCCCAACGCGTCACATAGGGCAAATATTGGATAATTGTTCGATTTTCCGCAATTTTCTCCATCCCCCTGTGTAAATAACCTAATATAGGCTCACAGTCAATAACATCTTCACCATCTAGAGTAACGATGAGTCGAAGAACACCATGCATTGATGGGTGGTGAGGCCCCATATTGACTACCATAAGGTCTTTTCTTGTAGCTGGTACAGTCATAAGTTTTTTACCCATTCATTTTTCCATGAATTGCTGAAAGTGAAAAGAAGTTTATCCAAATACCAAATAGGAAAAAGTACTTAAAATGATTCTTCCAATTAACGAGTTTTTGCCTCTCGAATACTCAACTGACCAATTAATTCTTTATAACGTGCTCTATTTTTTTTTGCCAAATAAGCCAACAGCCGTTGACGTTTTCCTAAAATTTTTCGCAAACCTCTCTGAGATAAATAGTCTTTTTTATGCACTTCCAAATGTGAAGTAAGTCTCCGTATCTTATTGGTAAAACGGAATACTTGAAATTCAACCGACCCCCTTCTTTCTTTTTCAGAAATAACCGAAATGAATGCACTTTTTACCATAAAAGATTTTCCCTCTTCCACTTTTACAGATACGGATTTTATCGATGAGTAATAATAATGATAGTAATTTTAATGTGTTATATACAATAATCTGAATTTATTTATGAACTCCTAATTTTATCAACTCATATTAATCCACCCAGGTCATATTAATCCATCCAGGTTTCAATTTAATTTATTCTGAAAAAGAAAAAAAGAAGAAAGAAGGAAGGGGGTTCATTTTTGCATGGCATAATTTAGGCCTAAAATGAAGAAGATTTTGTTAATTGATTTGTAGGCCTAATTGATACCTCAGCGGTTTTAGTCTTCGTATTATATATTAGAATGGCATGGAAGGTGGGGCGTGTCAATCTCTTTACTTTCATATACCCCGTAGGGTATAGCATATATAGGAAAAATGGGCTATCAACGACTTTTCAACCGCGGATACATCTGTATCCTTAACATACTGAAACGACTGCCGTTATTTGTATCAAACCAATAGCGATTCATACAAGCTAAATCTTCTAATCGATAATTAGGCCAAAGAAAAAATTTGAAATTAATTAATTCATTCTTATCTTTATTAAGATTAAGAGGGTTCTCTTTATCCAAATCCAAAGATTGACTACAATTGTTCTCAGTCGAAGATATTGGATTTTTATTCCAAGTCTTTGAATTGAAAGAAATTAGAATTCTCAACTCTCTACGACGTCTATGCGATAAAATGGTTTCGGGAACAAGTAAATCAAAACCATTCTTATCAACATAGGGTTGTTTTCTATATCCTTGATTAATTTGGTGCTTAATCTTATGAACCAACAAAATACCTAAGGTTTGATACATAATAAATTGTCCATCATTTTTTACAGACAGGCGTGTGGGTTCGATAATAAAGAACGCGCTTTTGATCCATTCTATAAGCTTTACATCCTTCCGAATACACATTAAATCCAAACTCATTTCTCCTCCTCGAATCGAGGATATAGTAATTTCTCGTGGATTTGGCAGTCCAAGCAGGAAAGAATATATTTTTATATTATTCATAATTCTTTTAGCCAAAGTACTGCGCGAGGTAATTTGAAAAACTAAAAAAGGTTTTAGGAGTAAATCTATTTCTTTTTCTAGCTTACTTTTCTTTCTCTTTTTCATTTTTTGGGGGGAAGGGTCTTCAATATCTTTTTCGTGGTTTGTTGAAGGAACAGATTCAGCATTCCCTTGTTTTTGTACATTTGATCTAAGATCTCTTTTGCTTTCGACCGATTCTTTTTCTTTTTGATCTTTTTGATTTCGATTTTGATTCTTTATTTCTTTATTTGAAACGGATTCCCCTTTTTGTTTTTGGTTTCCTTCGATGTTTTTCTTTTCACTAAGATCATTTTCATTTAGATTCAAATTTAAAAGAAGGATTTTACTTGGTATAACCCACGGTTTTAGTTTATATAGACTATAGCGTAGGACAAATTCTGGGAAGGAAAAAAGTCCCAGGTGTGAGATGGGACGTTTTAGTATTTCTTCATTCATTCCCATCCAATCCAAAAAACCTTTTCGGGGTTTTGGTAAATTGGTTTGGAGCTTTTGCGGAATTTTAAGATAAACAAGCTTTTTTTTATCAATTTTTTCAAAAATTGGATATTGATAATTGTTAGTATCAATATGAGTATTTTCATTACTCGTGATATCCATTCTGATGTAGGACTCAATAATAAGTTGTTGTCTAAGATCCCAATTTGGGTTTTGAAAATTAAAATCCAAATATTTTCTATCGCGATCTTTTTGTGTATAATTAATATTTTCATAATTCTTAATAGGAATAGGGAAACTTCTCCATATATATATATCAGAAAAATTCTCTTTATGAGTGTTGGATTTATAAGAAATATCTTCGTTCTTTTTTAATTGGACTTGCGAGCTTGATTTAGAAATAGGCGAGTCCCTCTTATTTTCATAATTCAAATTAATAGATTTATATGATAACAGATCATATTTAGAGCTTTTTTGAAAATTGTCTGTTTGATTCACTGTTTGATTCACTAAGTAATCTACTTTAGAATTCCTAGAATTACCCCCCTTTATGGACTGAACTTTTTCATATGAATCCCGCTTGGTTTTTTTTTTTTTTTTTCTATAACGTAGATTAATGAAATTTCTCATCTTTTTCCACCTTCTAAACCTTTTAAGACGAGACAAATTGTATTGATAATGTCCCCTTATCCAGTTTTTCCATTTATTATCCGGGCGTTTCTTATGACTTAATTTAGAATCAAGTATTCCTTGTGTTTCAAAGGAATCTTTTATTTCATCCTTAATAAAAAAAGACATTCCATTATATTGAAAAACAGATCTTAATTTGTTACTAACTTGGGTTTGTGATAATTTAAAAAATACATATGCTTGTGACAAATAGGATAAGTCCCCAAAACTATGTAAATTTTTCCTATTTCTAAGAATATTAATTGAAATAAAGTTAATTATATTTTTATTTTTTCTATTAAGCCTTTCTTCTTTTGTTTCATTAATGGGCTTATCCGGCATTTTTTTTATCGATTCAAAAAGAAATTGTATATTGAGTCTGGTAATATTAATAATAGCTAAAAAAATATCTATGTATACTTTTTCAAGGAAAATTTTTATAAAACAATCTAATTGAGAGATTAATCGGACAGTTCTTCTTTTTAATATTTGCCAAATATTTGTTGTCCATTCGAATCTTTTAGCATTATACCCTTTTTCGGTAGGATTAATATATACGCCGGATGGGGTTATTTTTTTTTTTTCTTTTGTAATTCTTTCTATTTTATTTTTAATTGTCCTTGTTCTACCTGTTAGATCCTCCCTTTTTATTAGTGCATAATTTTTCCAATTTTGAGATTGAAATAGACTAACTGATTCATGAATTATTTGATTGCTGCTTCTAGAATCTTTTTCGTTTTTAATTTCATTCGAGTCTGATACTTTTATTAATCTAAAAATTTGGTTGAATTTTGAGAGTACTTTTTGTTTTAGTATTCTTGTTATAAATACTAACCTTTCAATAATGTCAATAATGAATTTTTTTGTTTCTTTTAAAACTAATTTGGTTTTTCCTAATAAATATAAATAGAAATCTAAATACGCCCTTTTTAATTTTTCTATTTTTGGTTGTAGTTCCTTAAAAATGGGGTCAAAAAAAGAATCTCCTTTTCTAATTCTGGGAGAACCAAAAGGAAGGTTAGTTTCCCGTCCCCAAACTGTTAAAAAACAAAACTCATCTTTTTGGTTTTCCTCTTCGATTAGATTTCTATCAGAGGGTCGTATGTGCCAAGGTTTCAGGTAGAAAGGAAATAAGATTTTTATCTGAATACCCTCTGCCCACCCATTTATTGGAAATTCTGTTTCCGATACTTGGATACCATTATGGGTACATTTAACATGCATTTCGCGCTCCCATTCCTGTATATCCTCAAACCATTCAGGAGATTGAAATAATAATATACGTCCGATATTTTTTGCTATTATCAATGAAGGCAATACAATATATTTTCTAAGAATAGATTGAGTTATTAACGCGAATCCCCTTATTATGTGCCCACATATGATATTATCCCATCCCTCCGATATCTCCATCCGCCTTTCTTCCTCGTTTAGACTATTTTCATTTTTTTTTTTTTTTCCTTCTTCGTCTATATACTCGACAATTTCGGATTCTATCCCCTTGTCTGTCCAATTTGTAAAAAAAACTTTAAAAAATTTGGATATATCAAACGGTAGGCGGGGGAGTCTTTTGACTCTATCCAAAAAAAGGGGAGAGTGCGCCTTTGCTTGAAACAGTTCAAAAATTAAAGTTTTACGCCTTTGAGCGCGCATAGCACCTTTAATTAGTCCTCGCCGAAAGTCCGATTGGTATGAATAACTTGGCAAAATAATTTCCTTTATCTCATCTTCTGTATCAGTATCACCACTGCTATTAGAATTGTAAGAATTCTGTTCAGGTCCATTTTGTTTATCCTCCTTTTGTTTATGTTGTTTATGCTCCTTTTGTTCATGTTCATTTTCTTTTTCTTCATTTTCTTTTTCTTCAATTTTTTTTTCTTCTTCTTCGGTAGGAATCAAAACCTTTACGTATTTGGCTTTTCTTGAGCGAATTTGATATTCGACTGGCACTGCCCCGTTTTCAATGCCTTCTTGAACTTGTTGGTCAAATTCGGTTATTAATTTGTCTGGCCATCGGGGGACTTTTTTACTGATAATAGAATCTGTAATAGATTCTTCTGCATTAGATTCTGTAATAGATTCTTTTGCATTAGATTCTGTAATAGATTCTTTTGCATTAGATTCTGTAATAGATTCTTCTGCATTATATTCTGTAATAGATTCTTCTGCATTATATTCTGTAATAGATTCTTCTGCATTATATTCTGTAATAGATTCTTCTGCATTATATTCTGTAATAGATTCTTCTGCATTATAATTAGATTCTGTAATAGATTCTTCTGCATTAGATTCTGTAATAGATTCTTTTGCATTAGATTCTGTAATAGATTCTTTTGCATTAGATTCTGTAATAGATTCTTTTGCATTAGATTCTGTAATAGATTCTTCTGCATTATTAGTATGGGTTTTAATGGCATTCAATAAAAATTTGAAAAATCTTTCCTTTTCTTTAGTCAATTTTAGTTGTCTATCAAATTTGCCAGTTAAATTCTCCATTTCGATTAAAAAAGGTTTTTTATCAAATGCATC